TACAAAATTGGATGGGGATTCTTTGAAATTCGAAAATATGGAACAATACTTTTATTTCGGATGAGCCAGAAATAGGATGAACTGCTAAAATTCTGTATCATGAACTATGTACTGTGCACATCAACATCAATTATATGGCCTCAAAAAATCAAAAGTAAGATCCAAAGATATGAAGAAAATCTCAAAAAAATACAACGAATTGGGCTCGATTCTATTTGTGTAATCCATCTAAGATGACTTTTCCTATTCCTGCTCTACCCCTAAACTCCTTTAGACTAGACTTTTTGGTCTTTCGACTAACCAATTTAACCATATGGAAATATTAACATTTTTTTAGATAGCAGAAAAAAGGGGAAACAAAATCAAAGAATTCATTATATATATACAGAATATACCTAAAAATGCATCTATTCTTTAAGCATCTAGGAAGAGTATATCTACAGATACCTAAATAGATAAAATATATATATGATAATCTAGAGCAAAAATGGGTATGTATCGATTCCCCCAATTTATTTAAATATGGGGAATCGATACTCATACAAATGAATCATATGCCAGGAACCAGATTTGAACTGGTGACACGAGGATTTTCAGTCCTCTGCTCTACCAGCTGAGCTATCCCGACCATTCTGGATGCATCCGCCTTATTTTTATTTTAAAAGATTACTGGAGTATATGTCAATGAATCTATGTCAACTAAGTCCAAAAAAGACGAAAAATACAAATTTGTAAGTAAGTTTCAGTAGTAGCAATTATTTTGGATTGTTAATCACGCATATGAGGAAGATTCCTTGCTCAAAAATAAGATATTCTTTTGTATGTTTATCATTAACAAAATTCTACGTGTTTCACATTCACATATATATATTCCAAAACTTATGACTTGTAATTCTGATATGATAAGAAAAATAGAAAAATTCCAATTTATTTGTGAGTAAACACAATAAAACACATAAATAATGGAAATAATGAATTAAAAATAGAGAGGATATAGGAAAAAGAATTCGAAAGTTAAATTAAACAGGTCCTTTGGGGATAGAGGGACTTGAACCCTCACGATTTCTAAAGTCGACGGATTTTCCTCTTACTATAAATTTCATTGTTGTCGGTATTGACATGTAGAATAGGACTCTATCTTTGTTCTCGTCTGATTGATCAGTTCTTCAAAGGATCTATCAGATTATGATGAAGTGAATGATTGGGTCAATGAATATTCCGTCTTTTCTTCAACTTTATTAAACTTGGAATTGATTTGATTTACGTCTTTCATTTTTGAATATTTTTATCACAAACAGAGATTGTAAGTCTTCATTAACCAATTGAAATAGTATTTCAGTATATATATCCATAGGTTTATCTTTGATTCATTCCTGGAATTTTGATGGAAGGATTCCTTTCCTAATACAAAAGGAAAAGTCGTCAACTTCATTTGTTAGAACAGCTTCCATTGAGTCTCTGCACCTATCCTTTTTTTTTATTATAACTTTCTGAACTTTTCTTCGTTTACGGAAAAAAGGATTTGGCTCAGGATTGCCCATTGTGAATTCCAGGGTTTCTCTGAATTTGAAAGTTCTCACTCGGTAAGTTTCCATACCAAGACTCAATCCAATTAAGTCCGTAGCGTCTACCTATTTCGCCATATCCCCCTCTTTTTTTTAGTTTCTAATCTGATTAGAATACTTTTTTATTTATATTATGAACATTATGCCGGAACTTTTAAATTCATTAAATTCAATTTAAATACGGATTCTTATATTGAAAAATGTTTGTTCCTATTTTATTGATTTTATTTCATCTATATTGGATACTATTATTAGTTGAATCAAAAATGATTCTATTATATATTTATTCGCAATTCAATATACACCGATATATACCACATATCTATCTATATTCTATGCCCCTACTTCGATTATGTTTTCATGCAATTTTCAATACTCGAATGGTCGATTCTTTATATATATTTTCGAGTGAAAACGTGGAAATCTTTAATTATGATCTAGATTAGTCTTTTCTATTTCTGTCATTTTTTTAGTTTTTCTTTCAATAAACAATCCATTCATTTCATTCCTATAATAAAAGAAAATGGATATAACTAAAAAGAATCTAATACTAATAGATATAAATAATCATTGTTTTAATGTAGAATTAACCATTCATTTAGAAATATTGAAAGAAATATGGAATTCCTAATTACTTATTAAAATTTATAAGACTAGAATTTCAAAAATGAAATATTTAACAATCAAATATCTAATAATTAAATATCTTATAATTCTATATGTTAAGTACTATTAATTAATGTTTACTTTAACCTAATTATTACATTATTATAGATATAGAATTCTAAATTCTATAAATTAGAATATTCGATTTCAAATTCGAAATACTATATACTAAATACTATTCGAATTATATATATATGTATATTTTTGATAAATAGATCCAAATATATGATATTTATTAATTTTAATTCATTAATCTTAATTATGAATTT